CAATTCAGGAAGACGAAAATCACTGGTTGGTTGTTGACCAACAAATTATGCTATGCATGGGACTCTTTTTTCTCGTTGCTAGGCTTTCAACCAAGTGCTTTTCGATCTTAGGCGAACGAGGCTTACCGGCTCTACGACCTCGCAAGGCATGTAGAGCTCTTTGGGCCTGCCGCTTTCTCAATCGAGAAACTGTCAATATTAGCCTACTGAACGATTCTTTCTTTTATTTAATTAAAAATAAGATTTTTCCTACTGAAGGATTTCTCTTCTTATCTATGTAATTTCAGGATTGATTTTCGTTGAAGAGTTCTCTCTGTCCTTCCGTCCCCCCAATTAGCTAGTTGTCCCGTCCGTCGTCCAATCCCTCACTTCTTTTGTGATAGTCCATTAGTAGTCCCTACTGAGCAATCTAGCTGCAATCGAGCTAGCATTTCAATGGAAAGAGTAGAGTGAAAGTAGGACGAGGTCTGCCTTTACCCTTCCTTTTACTAGGAGTGGATTAGTTAGAGTCGGTCCGTTCTCTTGTTTAAGAAGCTAGGGCTAGGGTCAAGCAAGCCTGCCTCCATCCGTTTATTCCATAGCCTATCGAGCCAAGCCAGATCTGCAGCCAGTGACGATAACTAAGTAGTTAGTAGTTTTAGTACTTTACTGGGACGATCCACTAGATCCATAAGCCCGTAACGGAAAATAGCCTTTCTTTTCCCAAACCTCGTTCGATCCCGAACTGCATTCAAAAATGAAGCAAGGACTTGGTTATCTGAGCACAGTAGTCTAGCCGTAACCGCAACAGTAAAAAAAAAAGTCAAGTAAGAAATGCTAGAATGAGGTAGTTGACTAGCTTGGCCAAAGGGAAAGGACTATTCAAGCATTCATTCCAATAGGGATGGGGAAGATCTTCTAATGCTTCTAACCCACCAGCCCAAGAATGGAGTTCTCACGGAAAGGAACTTAGTCCGATCTTCTTCCACCTACGCTACGTCAACTGGACTTTTGTCACTATAGTAGCGAGTAGCTCGAAACCCGCAATAGAAAGGATTTAGGGGGAAGAGCTCCGGTCCGGCGATGACTACAAGAAAAAAATCGAGCGGGGATAAATCCAATTTCATTGCCCAACGAAAAGAAGGTATGGTTGTGCCTGAAGAAGGGCAGTCAGAAGAGGAGAAATCAGCCTGAGTTCAATTAGTCCCAGCGTTATCAGTACAAGTAGCCAGAGGAGTGTACCAAACAGTTGAGGAAGGAGAGGTTGTTAAGGAGGAGCAGTCCCAGCACGACAAGCACAATAAAGAAGATCCGAGTGAAGCTGCTTGCCCAAAAGGAGTTGGAAAGACAACAGACACTTCCTTTTCTACAATATTAGATTCTAGTTTAACCAGCATCGAATTACATGGATTTAAACTATCTTATGCATCTAGGTAAGCAGCATCCACGGGATTAGCCCCATTTATGATTGATCACCTTCTGAACCGAAAGCCCTACTTTGGAGACCTTGAGGGAGAGCCTGAGATCATAGAGTAGGGAGAGGGAAAAGGGTGTGAAATCATCCACCATTCTTAAATCAATTGACTGAGATACCACCACCCGATTGTCCGCTAGGGATATAATAAAGACAATCAGTCTTTTCGCCTTCATTTATGAGGAATAAACGGAGGAGTCGGACGAAACACATAAAGGGCGCACTCTAAGCAGGTCTTCTTTCGACGCGACCCTTAAATTCTTTCTTATAACCTGAAATGAGGGGAATAAGCAAAGGCCACTGTCAAAAGAGGTGATGGAATTGGGTTGGGGAAAGATCAGCCACTACCTTTTCTACGATCTTGTCCGATATTTATTTTGTTTGAATAGAAAATTCTTTTGTTCCGGCAGCTCCCCCACCAAGAGGTTCAGGTGCTGAAAGAGATGCCCTTTTCAGGGATGCCGAAGGGGGAGAAAAGGAGCCTTTCTTTAGGCCACTCCACTCCCAGCTGATAGCACAGCCATCAATGTAGAACAAAGCCCAACCTTATGGAGCAAGGAAGAAGGAGGGAAAACTATTACTGCCAAGCGGTCACCTACTAAGCCCAAACAGTCCTACCTTAGCGTACCGGACTACTTCAATGCATAGGGGGGTCGAGAAGAGATCCAATTCGGCCTGGTTCACCGGCATATGAGATCAAGGAAGGAGTGCCACCAATAGAAGATGGCGGGAAGAGAAGCAATTGACTGACTTGGGGTTGGAGAAGGAATCCGAGTTCCACATATGACTAAAAAAAGTATAAGTTCGGGCATAATCACTAACGAAATGGAGAGATATATCTTTGAAACAAGCTGCTGCTTTGATCACCTTCTATCATCGATCGGGACAGGCGCTAGCCTGATTGATGAACGAAAAGATGCGCCAGCTTTCTCTGATGGACATGAAAATAGGCCATTCCCGGCCTTTTCCTCATAGAAATAGAAGACCAATGCCACTTGCCTTTGCTTTAAGAGTTTCTATTCGACTGGAAGGGAAGCGCACCTTAACTTTGAAAACTCAAAGTGCAAGCTAACTAATGGCAAAGGCCGTGGATAGAGAGTGATAAAGGGGGAATTTTCTTCTTTCAGCCTATTCTAACATTCGAGTTCATTCTCGATAGTCAGATAGTGAAGTTCGAAGGGGAAGGAATCGGAGCAGCTATATAATAAGCATCTTACTCTTTAACGGCAAGCTCAGCAACGAGAAGTTTTCCTCTGCTGGAAAGCAGTCCTTCACGGATATGGGAGCTTACTCCGCTGTTGCTGGTTTAGTAAGCTAAGCATTTCCTTCCTTTATGATTATGAAAAAGGAATGGATAGAGAGGAAGGCTCCAGGCTTTGTTTCTCTTGGTGTCAACATAGGAATGGGAGCAGTTTGAATGGATGCCTTTTTCCCTTGTTGAATCAGCCAAGTCAGTAGCCTTTCTTTTATGCGGGATTGCCTGTTGATGCAATAAGGGCTGGCTTGATGCCAAGAAGAAGCTGGTGGAGGAATAACGGCAGCTAAATCATCTGCTGCACAGTAGTACGTATTAGGCAAATGGGATTTATCTTTCCTAGGCTCAGGAGCGTAGTAAGAGGTCTTTGGTGCGTGAATGCTTGACTTAGAGCTTGAACTAGGGGCAGCAACCATTTCAACTGGATACCATCAAGAGGGCAAGAGAGGAGGAGCCGATGAAATTCTTTCGGAGGGGCCTCTTTCATACCCAAGAGATATACCTAAAGTATAGTTACTTCTCCTTGAATAGAATAACCCCTGAGCTCTGCTGCCGCCTCTTCCTTCTAGGTTATATTTCTCTTCCCCCCTTTAAAATGCCTCTACCACCCTCTTAGCAGGTCGGTCAGTCTCAGTAGTAGAGGAAGAAGAGTCCACTGATCATCAGTTACATCACAGTAGTGGTCCTCTTGCCTTTGCCTGGCGGAGTCAGCCCTTAATGGGCAATTCAGACATCACATTACACACCGCAGTTGAACCGTGCTTTAGACCACCGGGCATAGCAGAATGAGGAGGCTCGGCCTGCAAGCTCTAGCATACTATAGTAGACAGAAAGCACAGCGTAACCAATCCAGCCGCAAAGCTAAGAGCTCAACGAACGAGTAAAGAAAGCAAGGGTAGCAGTAGAGCCTTTTTCTTTGGTTATTTCCTCCGGTTAGATCTTCGGAACCTTTTCCGGAAGTGGAGAACGTTAGAGCATTTCCAAACTGACTTCACTACGACGTGATAATTGTATTTATCCATAGGAGAATAATCGATTTTCTACCCCCACGAGCATTCTGCTTAGATAATATAAGGCATTTTCTTTGCGAGATTTTCTATCGGAGGGATTGACTTCTATTTCTTCCCCACCTCTGAACTTAAAAGGCTATCTTCTCAGTATACTTTTTTGAGGCTATAAGGGAAACCCAGTTGGAAGCACTACTTAAACCATAGTATCTATCTCTTTTAAGGTAGAGTCATTTTATCCAAAAGGCAGTCTTTTGCAGTTCGCTTATTCCCATTGATTGAGTAGTTGATAGGACCTCTCTTGGTGGAAGTGAGTAATACTTGACTGGGGGGGCACGGCACACAGGGCAAGTGTGTACTAGCATAGTTGTTTCCTGCTGTATTAGCCATATATGGAGCAAATTAATTGGAAAGCCAGGTAATCAATTACTGGTTATTTATTATTTAGAGCCAGGGGGGGATTTCTTAAGCGCATCCAATTGAAAAAATGGTTAAGATAGCCACGAGCGGAGAATAGGCTGCATGTGAGGGAGAGAATCAGAATACGGTGTCAAAATACGCTGCTATTGAATCAATAGTCTCAGGGACATGCCCCGTATCCGCTGCAAGCGAATGCCTGAGTCATGGGACATTCCTTTCTTGCTATACGAAATTTGAGTGAGTTTACTTTCTAGGAATCTTTCCACTCTTCTCTGAGTGCCTTCAACTGTGCTTAGGTAGCGCTCACTGCGGGATAGTCAGCTTACTTATTATTTTATTCGAGAGCGGGGAACTTCCCTTCGAGGGAAGCTTTCTTCTCCGGGAAAACTCAAGAAAGAAAGACCCGTACCGCGGATTCTTATCTTTGAACCCACTTTCTTCCTCTTTCTTATTCGCTAGCTACGAACCTCAACGAGGCATCTATGAGTTCTATCGGCATCGCACCTTTAGAGGTAAGACATAGAGGGCCGACGAAGTGGTAGCAAACTCTTCGAAAAAAGGATAAAATGACGATTACCAAAAAATGCGATTTCATAGACGAGGCGGTAATCAAGTAGCAATTTACTTAAAAACCTCTTCTTTATCGCGGGCCCTAAAGACGATCCTTGCCCTTGTTCGATAGAAGAATCTGGAGCGGATTTCCGATAGTTGCCAAGTCGAAACCTATAGTATACATCCAAAAAGGAGAGTTCTTTCAGAGCGGGTCAGGGAATCTAAATCTAAGTCAATCATAGAATCGATTCCCGTTGAAGTTTGACGAGAGATATCGGTAGTATATATAGGTTACGATTTCTTCACTCAGGGTTTGATTAGAGGGAGTGGGACAGGAGGGACATCAGTCTCAATGCCAAGAAGGAGGAGCATCAGTCTCTTTATCTAAGTTAAGATTGGCCTGATGGAACGACCAGGTTGTAGTTGAACCATCTCCGGTGAGAGATTTGGTCAACCGAGTCGAAAAAGAAGGACCTTGCCCATATGGATACCCCGAAAAAAGTCTTCCAGTTGCATATCTTCCCCTCCTCTCCTTTCAGTCGAGTGGGTATCGCTCCTATGGTTTGATTGAAGTTTCATACTCTCTCAGTCCTAGCTGGAATAGACCAGACTGGCTTATACCCTACTAGTTATACAAGAGAAAGAGCTGCTTCAAGAAACCTAGGGCAGATGGAAGTCCCTACTCTATCTCTTCTAACAAGAAAGGGCCTTAGGCTTTAGTCTAGTCAAATACGAATTGAGACAGGATAGTCCTGGTAAAGGCATATATCGTAAGTAATCTTCGAGACCACCTTCCCGCTACCAAGGTTCAAGGAATGAATGAAGCTATGATCCGATCAACTTCATTCTCTCGCTCGCTCTTTCTATACGATAAATAGAAAGAGCTGACTGAGTGTTGTGTTCATTAATGCCACCAAATCCCATGTCTTTCTTGGTTGGACCAACCCAACCGGTGATTTCCAACAAGTCTATCTTTTTTGGCGGGGGCTGAGGCAAAAAAAGACTGTACCGGGTGTCCTTTCCTCTCGTCAGGCAGCTATCTCGAGCTCACTGAACACTTACTTAATCCTTCTTCTTTTTCTCACTTTTCCTTTAGCTTTGTGTAATTGAGCTTGACTTAGTTGGTTTCAAAGGGGCCCCGTGGCAGGCAACCAAGTCTGCTAACCTTCACTCCTTTTTTTCCGGTACTGCTTGCTGAGATCGGCATAAAAGATAGGGATCGGATGGAGGGATTTATCAACCTTTATTTCTTTCACTTTAACACAGAAGTGAGCTACCTCTATTCTATTTGAAGTAACGGATTCACCTGCCTGCCTTAGACAGAGACGAAGCCTAGCTTTCTTCCTTCACTTATGAACTAGAACCATCCCACAGATCAGATTGAAAACCTTACTTGAGACTCTTTCTCGCCTAACATCTCTCCGTGCCTTATGAACATTGATTTGCTCTCGAGTAGCTGAACTAGGGGAACTAAAAACTAGCTACTAGGAAAAAAGACCAGTATTTGAACATCAAGCTTGTGGACGCTTCCCTTTCTGTGCTTTTACGCTGGCCTCTTCGATGACATTCATTCCTTTCTTGGGTTCACTAGAAATGTCATCTCTCTCTTCCTATCCGATATCAGCCATCAAACCCTGTCGGATAGAAGCCTACCTACTATAACCGGCTCATCTGTTTACCCGAGTTAGACCGCTAGCATCTTACCTTACATCAAGAGTCCCTACCCCCATCTTTCTCCATCCCGTCACGAGCAATCGAATGAGTTTTGGGAAATGTGAAAGAAAAGAAGATAGATGCCCGGTGTCTCATTCAAGCTTTAGGCTTGTTCGGAAAGTCCTATCTTTCCAGCGCTCTCCTCTAGCCCGATCTTTCGCCTAGGTGGAGAGGAGGCCTATTCGCAGCCTTTTCTCCTCATAAGCGTCAGTCCATGAACTAGAGGCGGTGTGTTAACCCGGAATATTCTTTATATGTCACTGCCCTCTCTGCTGGGAAATCCCTCTGCCTTGGTCAATAAGAAATTCCCGCTCTTTCATCTCCTTCTTTGAATCTTATTTGTTTAATAAATTGACTTGAGCACAAGGAATGGGCTTCCGCCTGGAAGAAAGCATTCCCCTAAACGAGTTTGTCTTCATTGAAACTGGAGAAGGCACATCAACCGGAGTCAGAGCAGAGGAGAAGGCTAGGCAAAGACCCGCATCGAGCTTCCCCCGGGGCTTAGAGTTAGTTGTCTATTTGTATTCTCTACCTACCTGTGTCTCCATCTCCGGCCAAGGCCAACCGAACTATTCATCTTTCTTTCCATCCCCACGGCCCCGACCAGCAACTGCAAATGAACACCCGCCTGCATAACCTTTCTCCGTTCTGTAGAAATAGATTGCGAGTTGAAACTTTGCTTGCCCACGAACAGTACTGGCTCGTCAGCAACTTAGATAGACGAATCTTCTCTTTATCCGGATCCTTATTCTTTTTGTGACTTCTTTATTTGAATGACTCCCTTCCCTACCGGTGATGATGTTGATGATAGATCTTTTCTTTCACAGTTCCACTCCGGGACTGCTTTCCTTGCCTTTCCTGCATTACCGGATTGATTGCTTTTTTTTCTGCAGTAACCTAGATTCCTGCAGCTGCAAAAGAATCAGGAGCAGCCTCCTTTTGAAGTCGATCTGGTCTAGTTCAATTCTTTCGATCTCTCCCCTTTCTGTCGAAGTAAAGCTAGAAACCTCTCCTACAGCCCATGGGAAGGGAAATCTCAAGATTAGGCTAGGCTACTACTAAGACTGGTTTAGTTGAGTGAAACGACTGCTTGGTCGAGCCAAAACTATCCTCTCGCTTTCCCAGCTACTCTTTGCCCCTCCCTTTTGTCTTAGTCGATTCCCTCCTCATCTCGAAGTCTCTGGCATTCTCGTCGGTGAAAGCGTTTTTGACTACAATAGGGGTCCTTCTTCTTTAGTATAGTACGTTTATGCTTCTGTCGATTCTGGGTTGAATGAAGAATTTATTTTAGTAGATCTCTAGGTTATGTATAGTATCCCGGGGTAATATAGAATCTAAGTGTTGTTTGAGTCTCCTGTTGATGCAAGCCCACAGCGTTGCTATCACCCTGCTCTCTTTGAGTTCGTGAATGTGTTGTTGAAAATGCATTAGAATAAATCTTTCCGGTATATTGATTGAGCGTGGTAGTGGTAGTTGGTTGGCGATGAGTACGACAGGTACGTTCCTTTTTTTGTGGAAGATCCTAGCATCCTTGGAGAAAAGTCTACACTCTTTTCCAGAAAGGATTTTTAGTAGACTTTTAGCCGATGAGGAGAGCTCAGTGGGAGCTAGAGCACCACTCTCAGCTTCTGTCTGATCGAAATCATCGAAAAGCCATAGGTCGGAGTGATCATGTGCGCCAGTGAAGTAAGTCTGTCCGGAACTGGCAAATCCTAATTGCCTTGGAAAGAAAGTGAAAGAGAAGATTTTTGTGTTGGTGGGACCGTACAAGAAGAGTTGCTTGGTTTGGATGGGTCTCTGATAGCAAAGTTGGCAACTGATCCAATCCAGGAGAGGAGTCCGTCTTTTTCCTTCAATTCCCCCGCGTGGTATTCCTTTTTCTTTCCATGGCTTTTGTTTTTTCCGCCCCTCCAATATCCTTATATTCTGGTGATATTACTTCGAGCCTGGTTGTGTTATAGTTATTAATTTAATCTTATCCTGCATTTGAAATTTTATGTTTCGACATATTCTCCGTTTAATGCATCCCCCCGGGAAATGATTTGCTCTTCTTTTAGTTGTAGTTGTTGCAGTTGACTTTGAAAGAGTAGTCTGATAAACATTGATTGTAGTGGCCCTTTCTTCCTGATACATTTTTGTATCTTGTTTCCGATCATAACAATAGGGACATTAGTTCTTTTTGTACTGTCGGTTGAAGACTTTGACTCAAGTGTCGACATCTGTCCATCTAAGAGTTGGACTAGTCTTTCTTCGAAGTGCTTTCCTCCTTCTGTAGGTGACATTTCCTTGCTTTCCGTCTGCGGCTCTTGGACTTGCTCAAAGAGCCAGAGGTCATCATGATCCTGTCCTCTGGGGAACTCATTTAGACGTGAATCGGCAAAATGGATTCGGAGCACAGGGCTTAGAAAGAGAAAGATGAGATTGAGATAGAAAGATTCTACGGTAAGAAGGAGGAATTCTTATATGAGCTCGAAGTTTCCTTACTAATGAAAAGGTCAGGTAATTTATCACCTGTAATAAAGAGGGTTAATAGCACCCGGTCTTATCCGACAAGCCAGAAAGACTTAGAAGCGTGAGAGCGATTAGGTCTGGCTTCCTTGAGAAAGGAAAGAATTGAATTCCCTTTTTATATATCCTTCAGGCCTTTAAAAACTCTAGCAAATAGGGTTTACTGAGCCCCCTGGAACTCTTGTTTTTAGGCTTGGCCCGGTTGAAAGATAGATAAGAGTTTATTCTATTCAAATAGAACTTCCTTCTGAGTCAAATCGGCTTCACTTGAATTGCTATGGTGAGTCAAATTGGCTTGTATCACTTCCTTTTGAATAAGCCTAATAAGGGATTTATCGATTCGTAGATCTCGGGTTATCGAAAAAAGAGTATGTTTACTGGGAGAAGTTGAATATTGATGATAAAACTACCTCCCCTCCTATCTCAGAACGAGAAGCTGGTTCAGAGAGAGTTCATGGATGAGCGAATGGAAGGGATCCGGACCTATTTCTTCAAACTAGTTCCTTGCCTCCATCGGAGAGAATGAAGTAGTCCTAAAATTTTTCTCTAGTCTTTACAGCTTCTTGTGTTGACGCTAAAAGCTCCTTGGTTATTGTTCTACCGTTCGTGACCCACACCCGAGAGTCACTTCACTCACTTAAGAGACGAATAAGAGTTCTTGCTTCTAGGCTTTCGGGGAAGCAAATGTAATTCTTCTTCCTTAAGGGAAGAAGGGCTGAGGTGGAAGCATTTCCATCTATAGTAACCTTAACATCGACTATGTTCATGAATAGTGGGTATAGGTACCGATCGGAGAATAGCTTCAGGTAGCCCCTATAGACGACAGGAGGGGGGTTCATCGGAACTATATAACAAAGGTATCCATCAATCAGTCATCAAGTATGATCAATCAAGCCCATAATAAATATTCTATTTCTATTCCGTCCCCCTTTTCAGTTGGAGTTACATAGGAGAGGTCCATTGGGGGCACTAGTTACTGGTTGGGTGACATCGGTCCATAGGCGCGCGAATAGGGTCCTACCAGTCTATTCTTTGGGTTGCCTTCATAAAGTGTAAGTTCGATTACATCTAGTTCCAAGCCATGCATATAGG